CCACTTCTACGAATAGCTCGTAATGCTGCGTCTCTTCCGAGACCGGGACCTTTTATCATGACTTCTGCTCGTTGCATACCTTGATCTACTACTGTACGAATAGCATTTGATGCGGCAGTTTGAGCGGCAAAGGGTGTCCCTCTTCTCGTACCCTTGAATCCACAAGTACCGGCCGAGGACCAGGAAACCACCCGCCCCCGCACATCTGTAACTGTGACTATGGTATTATTGAAACTTGCTTGAACATGAATAACTCCCTTTGGTATTCTACGTGCACTCTTACGTGAACCAATACGTACATTCCTACGTGAACCAGTTCTCGGTATAGCTTTTGCCATATTGTATCATCTCATAAATATGAGTCAGAAATATTTATGGATATATCCATTTTATGTCAAAACAGATTTCTTATTTGTATATTGAGCCCTTTAGCGGGTCTGATTATCCTTGTCTTTGTTTATGTCTCGGGTTGGAACAAATTACTATAATGCGCCCCCGCCTACGGATTAGTCGACATTTTTCACAAATTTTTCGAACGGAAGCTCTTATTTTCATATTTGTCATTCCTTATCTTAATTCTTTTTTGGTAGAAAATAAGTTTCTTGAAATTTTGCATCTCGAATCGTATCGAATAAAAATGACCTAATCTTTCGAATCCTTGTTTCGGAGTCGATAAATTATACGTCCTCTGGTTGAATCATAACGACTTACTTCAATTTTGACTTTATCTCCTGGCAGTATCCGTATAAAACTACGTCGGATCTTTCCTGAAACGTAACCTAGAATCAGATCTTCATTATCTAACCGAACTCGGAACATGCCATTGGGAAGCGATTCAGTAATTAAACCTTCATGAATCCATTTTTGTTCTTTCATTTCAGGTAAAGCCCCCCTGAAGTATCAATTAATGGAGGAAAGACGATATTAGACAACTCACCCCCTTTCTTTTTTTTTTTACAAATAGGAAGAGGTTTCGGATCCCATTTGGATATTAAATGGATTACCATATATAACACAAAATTTCTCCACCGATTCGTTCTAGTCGAGCCTCCCGGTCTGTCATTATACCACGAGAAGTAGAAAGAATTACAATTCCCATCCCACCTAAAATTCTAGGAATTCGTTGAGAGTTAGAATAGATTCGTAAACCGGGTCTACTGATCCGTTTTAAATTTAAAAAATTTCTATAGGGTCTTTTCCCATTCCTTCTATGTCGAAGGGTTAAAACCAAAAAATATTTGTTTTTTTCTCGATGTTTTCTGACGTTTTCGATAAAACCCTCTTGGAAAAGTATTTTAACAATATTTTCGGTAATATTAGTAGATGCTACGCGAACAACTCTTTTTCTATCCATATCAGCATTTCGTATAGAGGTTATTATCTCAGCAATAGTGTCTCTACCCATGATGAACTAAAATTATTGGTGTCTCAAAATTGGATATAATCAACATGTTTTTCTTTTTTTTTTTATTGATTTATGAATAGGAATTTTGCAAGGTATATGCGTGAGACACAATCTACGAATTAATCTAGTTCTTAATCTATTTCTTTCAAATACCCCAAAGATATCACGATCTCATTTTATTTTATAATACCTCGGGAGCTAATGAAACTATTTTAGTAAAATTCAATTGTCTCAATTCACGGGGGATTGCCCCAAAAATTCGAGTTCCTTTTGGATTTCCTTCTTGATCAATCACAACTGCAGCATTGTCATCATATCGTATTATCATACCGCTGTCACGTTTTAGTTCTTTACAGGTACGAACAATTACAGCTCTCACTACTTCTGATTTTTCTAGGGGCATGTTTGGTACTGCTTCTTTAATCACAGCAACAATAACGTCACCAATATGAGCATATCGACGATTACTAGCTCCTATGATTCGAATACACATCAATTCTCGAGCCCCGCTGTTATCCGCTACATTTAAATGGGTCTGAGGTTGAATCATATCAAATTTTTTGTTTATTCTTCCAATGCAAAGGATGAAGAAAATAAAAGAAATATTGTTTGTCCAAAAAAAGAAACCTGCGTTTTTGTTTCATCCCTAAGATTCATCTCTGTCGGTTCTACATTTTTATCCCGAAATAATAAATTGAGTTCGTATAGGCATTTTAGATGCTGCTATTAAAATAGCCCTTCTAGCTATATTTTCGGTTACTCCACCCATTTCATATAGTATTCGCCCCGGTTTAACAACAGCTACCCAATATTCAGGGGATCCTTTCCCCGAACCCATACGTGTTTCAGCAGGTCTTACTGTAACTGGTTTGTCTGGAAATATACGGACCCATATTTTTCCACCACGGCGTGCATTTCGTGTCATTGCTCGTCGACCTGCTTCGATTTGTCTAGATGTGATCCAAGCAGGTTCAAGTGCCTGAAGAGCATATTTACCGAAACAAATATGATTACCTCGATAAGATATTCCCTTCATTCTTCCTCTATGTTGTTTACGGAATCTAGTTCTTTTGGGGTTATAGTTGATGGTTGTTT